TCCAGATCCCAAAAACAATAAAGCTTTAGAATAGGCATGAGTGATCAAATGGAATAAAGCCGCTCGATAAGAACCTATACCTAGAGCTAACATAATATAACCTAATTGAGACATTGTAGAATAGGCTAAACTTCTTTTAATGTCTCTTTGAGCAAGAGAAAAAGTGGCTCCTAATAGTACTGTTATTACACCTATTAAAGAAATGAAATTCATTATATAAGGTATGTCTATGAAAAGAGGAATAAGCCGAGCTACAAGAAAAATTCCTGCTGCTACCATAGTAGCAGCGTGTATAAGGGCCGAGATAGGAGTAGGTCCTTCCATGGCATCAGGTAACCATACGTGGAGGGGGAATTGTGCAGATTTAGCAACTGCACCGACAAATAATAAAGAGGCGCACAAAGTAGCAAATAAGGAGCTGACCCCATTATTATGGATCAAGTTATTAGCTATTTCGAACAAATCCCGAAATTCCAAACTACCTGTTATCCAATAAAGACCTAAGATTCCTAATAATAAACCAAAATCTCCTACACGATTAGTTACAAAAGCTTTTTGACAAGCACTTGCGGCAATCGGTCGTGTGAACCAAAACCCTATTAATAAATATGAACACATTCCCACCAGTTCCCAAAAAATATGAATTTGTATCAAATTAGAACTAGTAACTAATCCCAACATGGAAGTATTGGAAAAACTCATATAAGCAAAAAATCTCAAATATCCTTGGTCGTGAGACATATAATTGTCACTATAAATAAGAATCATGACTCCAACAGTAGTAATTAGTATTGACATAATAGAAGTAAGTGGATCGATCAAATATCCAAACTCTAAGGAAAAATCAATATCTATGGTCCAAGACCATAGATATTGATAAATAAAACTTCCATTTATTTGTTGAATAGACAGATTGGCCGAAAATCCCATAGCTATACTTAACAGAAAAATACTAGGAAAAACCCATATACGACGAATATTTTTTGTTGCTGTCGGAATAAGTATAAGTCCAAATCCTATTGACATAGTAACTGTAAGTGGAAGAAAAGGTATTATCCATGCATATTGATATGTATGTTCCATAAGAAAACAAACAAATTGAGATTTTTTTTATAATTAATAATTGTTTCTGATTCACCAATTCTTATCTCTTTCGAAAAGAACAATAAACAATAATAATGAAAAAAAATAACAAAAAATATATAATATATAAAATATATAATATATATAATTTAATATATATATATATATTATTTGTTATTTTATGTTATTTGCTTTTTTTTTTATGTTAAATGTTGAAAGTTAAAAAAACGATCTATTCCGAACAATACATGTCTTTCACATACAACGATAAATAAAAATGAGTAACCCTTTTTTGAATGGCAGTTCCAAAAAAATGTATTTCTATGTCAAAAAAACATATTCGTAGGAATATTTGGAAGAAAAAAGGATATTTAACTGCAGTAAAAGCTTTTTCTTTAGCGAAATCGGTTTCTACCGGACATTCAAAAAGTTTTTTTGTGCGACAAACAAATAATAAAGTCTTGGGATAATTGGAATTGACATAGCCCGAAGAGCTGAAAATTTTTTAAGATGAACGATTCACATTAATTAATGTATTGAACTACTCAATATTAGTTATAACTAGCTGCTGTGGTATGTAGAATAAGCGTTTTCTGTATATTGGGCTCTTATTAAGAATAGTATTTTTTCCCTATCCATTAACTTTTCACAATAGAAAAAAAAATAGGATTAATATTTTCTATTGTGAATAGTACAATTGTCATAGAAATTTAAACTCTTTTATTTTGCTATATGCCTAACCTAAAACTTAATTAGTTTGGTAAATGTTACCTTATTTATATTATATACATATACACAATGAAGAGTATTAATACTTAATGATACTAAAGTATCGGAATCGTTAGAAAAATTCCAAATGGATTTAGTGATGAAATTGTAATACATATGAGATCTTAGTTATTTGATTTTTTTTTTCAATGAAAAAAAAAAATCAATCTTTTTCATTTTGAATCCGATGAAATCGGATAAATGAAAAACAAATCATCAAAAAAAAAATAGAAAGAAAAAGGACAATTCTTAATTCTATACCTCGACTGAGAGCAAAACTATCGAAATTTCAACTGTATCGGGGGAACTTAGTTTATAGTACGTGAAAGTTGATTGTTAAAACTGAACCTAGGACGATACTAACTAAGGATTATTTTATTGAAGATTCAAATATGAATTTAAACGAGTCTTTTTTCATCGATTCTAATGTTTCCTAAACTATATTGAATCCTTGATTCTTGACGATTCAACATGAAATAAATATTATTATTTCAAGTAAGCCGCCATGGTGAAATCGGTAGACACGCTGCTCTTAGGAAGCAGTGCTAGAGCATCTCGGTTCGAGTCCGAGTGGCGGCATCCTATAAAAGAGACACAATGTATCCTATAATGTATTCAATTTCCGATTTCAATTCTGTAATGGAACACC